AAGGAATAACCGGTTACACCAAAGGATGCAGTCAATACACCCAAAACTACACCTGTAACCCAAGTAAGTTCGCGAGGTTTTTTAAAACCACCGGTGAGATACACGCGAAATACGTGCAAGATCATCATTAAGACCATCATACTTGCCGACCATCGATGAACAGATCGGATTAACCAACCAAAGTTAGCCTCAGTCATTATATATTGAACAGAAGCAAAAGCCTCCGTAACGGTCGGACGATAATAAAAAGTCATAGCAAAACCCGTCGCTACTTGGACTAAAAAACAAGTAAGTGTAATTCCTCCTAAACAATAAAATATATTGACATGAGGAGGAACATATTTACTAGTTATATCATCGGCAATCGCCTGAATCTCAAGACGTTCTTCGAACCAATCATAGACTTTATTGAGATAGGTAAACCAAAGGACCCCCCTGAGAACCGTATATGAGAATTTCATCTCGTACGGCTCAAACAAAAATACTAAAATACTAGTTATTTGGAAAACGGATATGTGGAATAGAAAGTTTTAAACTTCTTAACTTAATCCTATGATTCCAATTTTTTTGAAGATAAAAAAAAAAATGGAAATCCAAAGGGTATTCTTTGTGTTTATAATGCCAAAATTTCAAGTTGGCTCACTCCTTGATCCTTACCGGCCTATTGAATATTCTATTATTCACCTCATTTTTTTTTGTCTGTATTTAATACGATGTTGTTTTTTTATTATTATTGATGATGAAGGAATTTTCTTGTTAAGACCCTATAGAATCAATTCAAAAACCTCAGATTCATACCAGAACCACGATGATTTCCAAAAAAATCTTTAATCCAAGTCCAAAAATTCCCTGAGTAAGAACTGCCGGATCATCACTTATTCAATGAATAGATATAATGAAAAAAAAAAAAATTATTAGGTTTGAAATTTATTATTCTAACTCTTTAATTTTTTTTTTTTTTCGTCCGGTTGCGAGGTCTAACTATAAATATTAAGTATGAATCATAGTTCTAATACTTTAGAATCTATTTCTTTTCTATATTCCGTGCTCCAGATATTAGAATAAATATCTGACGGGGTAAAGCCATCTCTATCAAGATAAGAAAGATGACGTATCCTTTTTATGTTCTGTACTATCAATAGGATCAATTGTAACAATTCACACACTCATATTCCGGAAATACAGAAACAAAGAAGTTTCGCGGTCGAACTACCAAATAAAAATGGAATGGTCTAAAAATCAACGACCTAAATGCTAAGCTAAACTTTACTTTACTATTGAAAAACTAGTTAGTTGGTTCTTGTGAATCTAATTCTCTAATTAGAAATTTGGTCCAGTAAAATGGACGAATTATAAATCTCTAAAATAATAGAGAGAAATACTGCAAATAGAGCCATTGCAATACCCATCAAAGGGGTAGTTCCCCATCCCGGAGCTACTTTACCATATTCTGAATTCAACGGTTTCAATAAATCTCCTACAACAGTTCGTCTTGGACCAGATCTAGAACTACCCTCAACGGTTTGTGTAGCCATAAATCCTATTTTTTTTTTCATTGAGATCTGTTGACTTTGTATACCATTCCGCTGTAAATGTAAATTACCCTATAGATCCTTTGTAGTCTTGATATTATAAAATTATGGAAACAGCAACCCTAATTGCCATCTCTATATCTGGTTTAATTGTCAGTTTTACGGGGTATGCCTTATATACTGCTTTTGGGCAACCCTCTCAACAACTAAGAGATCCATTCGAAGAACATGGGGACTAGTTGAAGTAATGAGCCTCCAATATCGTAATATTGGAGGCTCATTACTTCAATTGAGGTAATTCAAAATCATTTCGTCTTTTTAGTTGGAACTATAGGGGGTTCTCTAAAAAAGATAGCGAAAAAAATGATTCCTAAAGTCGAGACTAAGAGGAATGTATAAACCAATGCTTCCATAGATTTGATCGTGGTTTACAATTATAGCTTTCATACCTGTTTTGGGGGATTATCTCCTGGACGAGATTTATATAGGGAACTATATAAAATTCAACTAACAACAAAAAAAGTCGAATCGAAAAGGAACAAACCAATTTCTATCAGACTGCCTGTTTTTTTGTAGTTGGATCTCCAAGTTTTTGGAATGCTCCAAATTCTACTTGAGCATCCAAATCTGGATCAATACCAGCAAAAACATCTCTGAACAAGGTTCTAGCACCATGCCAAATGTGCCCGAAAAAGAAGAGAAGAGCAAACGAAGCATGTCCAAAAGTAAACCAACCCCTTGGACTGCTACGAAAAACACCATCTGATTTTAAAGTAGCACGATCTAATTCAAAAATTTCACCCAATTGAGCACGTCGAGCATATTTTTTCACAGTAGCAGGATCACTATAACTGACTCCATTGAGTTCGCCACCAAAGAACTCAACAGTTACACCGACTTGTTCGACACTATACTTCGATTCTGCCCTTCGAAAAGGAACATCCGCTCTAACAATTCCGTCTCCGTCA